TTCTCGTAATTATCCGCTCTTCCAATATCAATATAAAGAATTATTAATGTCACCAGTACTTAACAAGCAATAACGATCATATATTTCCCCTGTTGGACAACTTAAGTAACCACCTGATAGATCGGACAGGTTTCTAGGTTTTTGACCCGGCGGGCAGGCACTCCTCCAATCTAGAGGTTGGTATACCATAGACAGGTTGAGCTTGATCGGTAGTAATGAGATATCAAAGTTGCAGACAGCGTAGAGATTGCTTGGAAGAAAATAAGATTTTTTCTTCTTCTTTCATCGGAAAATCATCATACAAGTGATTAATCCACATTTTTTGTGGCATGGCATTCCTAATGTTGGTCCAGAGATAAAACCTGGTCTTTCCCTGCGATACCTTCGCACTACATATCTCAGGTGTCGCAACCCTGGAATCATCATCAGTCTCATTTATACTTAACACCTGCTATGAGAGGTCCTCGGTAACACTAAGCCGAAGACATACAGGAGGAGAATGGCATTGAATAGAGCTTTTCCTGTGAAGGTCTGTCTCTATTCCTGGGATTTCCTAATGTGCCACAACCCAGTAAGTATAAAAGTACTGACGATGTATCCCTCTAGCATACTAACTAGAGAACGACATCTGTTTTACTCTAAAGGTGGCACATATGGGGGAAAGAATCCCGGGGTTGATGCTGAACCAATTCTTTCATTCCAGAGCCCAGAGGAAGAAGGAATAACATTCCATGCTGCGAGGCATCGTTGATATAAGGTTGAAGAAAAGAAGTAAACAAATCTGATGCTAGTCTTTTCGCCTTTGCTTTTGCTCCTGGCATAGATGTTATCGAATAAACTGTTTGCGCCCGCTGTTAGGAAGATTTCGTTTAACAGGTGCCTAGCGCTTTCAAAAGAAAGTAAGTAAAGGCATTCTTTCGCTTTCATGTTACTACGTCCCAGATATCTCATAGCCTGGGCCCTTCTATAGTGTAAAACCCTTCCTCCTATCCGCTACTCTTGAATCAGCTGGTTTTTCCGGTCCATAAAGAAGACGTTCTGAGAAGAGGGTGCAGCTCATTCTCACTTGAAAGAAGAGGTTGTTTGGAAGTCTTAACAGAAGCTAGCTATTGAAAAGAAAGAAAGCTATCCCAAACTTTATCTTTCGAGATGCGATGAGTGGTACCGAGGCTGCATTTACAAGTGATCTTTCTAGGTCTTTCGTAAGAAAAGGGTAGCGATGAAGAGGAAAGTGGGTACTCCGAGGAACGGAGCCTACCTCGTCGAAGCTGTTTCTGACCCATTTAGATTAAACTGAGACCAAACTCACAAAGAGAGACATGGAAGAATGTGGCATAGATTAAGGGGAGAAACTAGCGCCCCCGAGTCTAGAGTCGCTATTCGAAGAAGTGACTTTAGAGGATATTTCCATCTTTCTCCCGTCTGATCTTAAGAGAACTGGGGAAGATGCACTGTAATGAAAGTCATTCTATTAATAAGACATTTCATAACTTACTTGCTAAGTAAGATACAAAGGAGAGGTGCAAAGGACCGAGAGGAAAGGCCGCATGTATGTGATGACCAAGGTGAATGGGTTGGAGACTTGAACCTTGGTGGATACGGGTGCCTCCCATAACTTCATCGAGGTAGACGAGGCCAAGCCCATCTTTGGCGTAGCTCGTGGGGTGAAGATATGCTTTGGTGAGTGGTGTGGCTTGGTAGACCTTTAGGTAATGCCTATGGACGACTACCCAATTGTGTTTGGGATGGAGTTCTTGGATGGTGTCCGTGCTGTCCCCATCCCATTTGCCAACAGCATGTGCATCTTGAGTGAAGGGAATGCATGGTGTCTATGTCCCGTGAAGTTACACTCCAGGCTATCACCCTAGAGAGACTTGGAAAGTGCCTTAAAAGCGGATTGAAATTCTTTATTTGGAATTGCATTACTAGTAATATTGGACTAATTCTACTAGTTCCTAGTTCTAGATTCGAATTTATTCTATGCCATGCTTAACACAAGACAGTTGAACTAGTAAGACTTGGAAGCCTTACGACTGTATGAAGTAAGGAATTTCTGATTGCCCAGTGAGAGTCATATTCAAGAGCATAAAGCTACTCACTGCAGTAGTTTAGTCTAGTGGCTGAACCCTCCTTTCCCTCTCGCTATGTGAATAGCCCTATTTAGCGGAGTTAAGCTTAAACAGCTTCGCTTCCTTCACTTAGAAGAAGGTGGCAAAAGCAGAATCCGAATCGGCTAGCTCGTGCAATCAAGATCACGTTACTCCGAATAAAAGAGCTACGAGCTGCTGCAAGCGCTGTTGCGCGAGTACTGTGTCACGAGTGCGCTAACGAGTAGCTAGAGTACACTAACGAGAGAGGAATAGGAAGTACGAGCAGAAAGAAGTGGTCACTCTTTGTTCGGAAAAGAAATTTCGTATGGAAAGAGAAAGAGATCTATAGTCGGTCTCTTTCAAAGCGAAGAACAAAGGACCAACGACGATGAAGGAGTAGCAGGAGCAGG